GCTAACGTAGCTTAACCAAAGCATAACACTGAAGATGTTAAGATGGGCCCTAGAAAGCTCCGTAAGCACAAAAGCTTGGTCCTGACTTTACTATCAGCTGTTACTAAACTTATACATGCAAGCCTCCGCACTCCCGTGAGAATGCCCTCAATCTCCTGATTGGAAACGAGGAGCGGGCATCAGGCACGCCCCGGCAGCCCAAGACGCCTTGCTTAGCCACACCCCCAAGGGAATTCAGCAGTGATAAACATTAAGCCATAAGTGAAAACTTGACTTAGTTAAAGTATTTAGGGTCGGTAAAACTCGTGCCAGCCACCGCGGTTATACGAGAGACCCAAGTTGATAGACATCGGCGTAAAGTGTGGTTAAGATCTCCATCACCCTAAAGTCGAACGCTTCCCAAACTGTTATACGCACCCGGAAGCATGAAGCCCCACTACGAAAGTGACTTTAATTTTCTGAACCCACGACAGCTATGACACAAACTGGGATTAGATACCCCATTATGCCTAGCCACAAACCTTGATAGCATTTTACAACCGCTATCCGCCAGGGAACTACAAGCGCTAGCTTGAAACCCAAAGGACTTGGCGGTGCTTCAGACCCCCCTAGAGGAGCCTGTTCTAGAACCGATAATCCCCGTTCAACCTCACCATTTCTTGTTTCTCCCGCCTATATACCGCCGTCGTCAGCCTACCCTCTAAAGGACTAAAAGTAGGCAAAATAAGTACAACCCAAAACGTCAGGTCGAGGTGTAGCGAATGAAATGGGAAGAAATGGGCTACATTCTCTATTCTTAGAGAAACACGAAAAATGAAATGAAATGTTCATCTGAAGGAGGATTTAGCAGTAAGTAGAAAATAGAGTGTTCTGCTGAAGCCGGCTCTGAAGCGCGTACACACCGCCCGTCACTCTCCCCGAATTAATCCTAACTATTTTATAAAAAAATTTTAACACAAGGGGAGGCAAGTCGTAACATGGTAAGTGTACCGGAAGGTGCACTTGGAACAAACCAGAGTATAGCTAAAATAGTAAAGCATCTCCCTTACACCGAGAAGTCATCTGTGCAAATCAGATTACCCTGAACCCAACAGCTAGCCCACTAAACTAAATAAAATATTTCAATATAAATATATGACAATTAACTACAAACAATAAAACAAATCATTTTTCCTCCCTAGTATGGGCGACAGAAAAGGAAACAAGGAGCAACAGATAAAGTACCGCAAGGGAAAGCTGAAAAAGAAATGAAATAACTCTATTCAAGTCCAAAAAAGCAGAGCTTAATACTCGTACCTTTTGCATCATGATTAAGCCAGTAAATTAAAGCAAAGCGTCCTTTAGTTTTATTTCCCGAAACTAGACGAGCTACTCCGAGACAGCCTATTATAGGGCCAACCCGTCTCTGTGGCAAAAGAGTGGGAAGAGCTCCGAGTAGAGGTGATAAACCTACCGAGTCTAGTTATAGCTGGTTGCCTAGAAAATGGATAAAAGTTCAGCCCCCCGGCTTCCTACCTCAATATTTTACTTGTATTGATTACGGGAACCCGAGGGAGTTAGTTAAAGAAGGCTCAGCTTCTTTAAACAAAGATACAACTTTACCAGGAGGCTAAAGATCATAAAATTTAAGGAATGTTGTTTTAGTGGGCCTAAAAGCAGCCACCTAAACAGAAAGCGTTAAAGCTCAGACAACCCGTCATCCTATTATTTCGATAAAAAATCTTACTCCCCTAAACGTACTAGGCCACTTCATGCCCCCATGAAAGAGATCCTGCTTAAATAAGTAATAAGAGGGGAAGACCCTCTCCTCGCACATGTGTAAGTCGAAACGGACCTACCATCGACAATTAATGGCCCCAACCAAAGAGGGCATTGTACAAAAAACTAATTAACCAGAAAAAACTACAAAAATCAACCATTTACCCCACACAGGAGTGCTAACAAGGAAAGACAAAAAGAAGGGGAAGGAACTCGGCAAACACTAGCCTCGCCTGTTTACCAAAAACATCGCCTCTTGCAAAATCAAAGAATAAGAGGTCCCGCCTGCCCTGTGACTCTTAGTTTAACGGCCGCGGTATTTTGACCGTGCGAAGGTAGCGCAATCACTTGTCCTTTAAATGAGGACCTGTATGAATGGCATAACGAGGGCTAAACTGTCTCCCCCCTCCAGTCAATGAAATTGATCTCCCCGTGCAGAAGCGGGGATAACCCCATAAGACGAGAAGACCCTATGGAGCTTTAGACATCAAATAGCCCATAACAAACAACTCTAATCAACGAGTACTAATGCATATGAGCCCTCTATTGTTATGTCTTTGGTTGGGGCGACCGTGGGGTAAAGAAAAACCCCCATGAGGACCGGGGAAATTTCCCCAAAACCAAGAGCCACAGCTCTAAGTATCAGAACCTCTGACCTAAATGATCCGGTTAACACCGATCAACGGACCGAGTTACCCTAGGGATAACAGCGCAATCCCCTCCCAGAGCCCCTATCGACGAGAGGGTTTACGACCTCGATGTTGGATCAGGACATCCTAATGGTGCAGCCGCTATTAAGGGTTCGTTTGTTCAACGATTAAAGTCCTACGTGATCTGAGTTCAGACCGGAGTAATCCAGGTCAGTTTCTATCTATGGTATTGATCTTTTCTAGTACGAAAGGACCGAAAAGAAAAGGCCCATGCTCCTAGTATGCCTTACCCCCACCTGAAGAAACCAACTAAAACAAGCAAGAGGGCACACCCTTCTAGCTTGCCAAAGATAATGGCATGTTAAAGTGGCAGAGCCCGGCCAATGCTAAAGATCTAAGCTCTTTCTACAGAGGTTCAAACCCTCTCTTTAACTATGATCTCAATCCTCATTATCTATATTATTAACCCACTAGCGTACATTGTACCCGTTCTACTAGCAGTAGCATTCCTTACCCTTCTTGAACGAAAAGTACTAGGATATATACAACTACGAAAAGGCCCCAACATCGTCGGACCTTATGGTCTTCTTCAACCCATTGCTGACGGGGTAAAACTATTTATTAAAGAGCCAGTTCGACCCTCTACCTCCTCTCCCTTCCTATTTTTAGCTACCCCTATACTTGCCTTAACACTAGCCCTTACCCTCTGGGCCCCAATGCCAATCCCCTACCCTGTTACAGACTTAAATTTAGGAATCCTATTTGTCCTAGCCCTATCAAGCCTAGCAGTTTATTCTATTTTAGGCTCAGGATGAGCATCCAATTCTAAATATGCCCTTATTGGGGCCCTCCGTGCCGTTGCCCAAACCATCTCCTATGAAGTTAGCCTCGGACTAATTCTACTTAGCATTATTATTCTTACAGGCGGTTTTACCCTACAAACCTTCAATGTAGCCCAAGAAAGCATTTGACTAGTTGCCCCGGCCTGACCACTAGCTGCAATATGGTATATTTCTACTCTAGCAGAGACCAACCGAGCCCCCTTTGACTTAACAGAAGGAGAATCAGAACTTGTATCAGGGTTTAACGTCGAGTATGCAGGAGGCCCATTTGCCCTGTTTTTTCTAGCAGAGTACGCAAATATTCTCCTAATAAATACCCTATCCACAATTCTCTTCTTGGGGGCTGCTCATATTCCCTCCCTCCCAGAACTAACAGCAGTTAACCTAATGACTAAGGCCGCCCTCCTCTCAGTCTTATTCCTTTGAGTTCGAGCCTCTTACCCCCGATTTCGATATGACCAACTAATACATCTCGTGTGAAAAAACTTTCTTCCTCTAACACTAGCCCTAGTAGTTTGACATCTCGCCCTCCCCATTGCATTCGCAAGCCTTCCCCCCCAACTATAATTTTCGGAGCTGTGCCCGAATTCTTAAGGACCACTTTGATAGAGTGACTAACGAGGGTTAAAGTCCCTCCGGCTCCTTAGAAAAAAGGGACTCGAACCCAAACTCAAGAGATCAAAACTCTTAGTGCTTCCACTACACTATCTCCTAGTAAAATCAGCTAAATAAGCTCTTGGGCCCATACCCCAAACATGTTGGTTAAACTCCTTCTTTTACTAATGAGCCCATACGTCCTTACCACCCTTCTTTTAAGCCTTGGCCTAGGAACAACAATTACATTTGCTAGTTCCCACTGACTATTAGCCTGAATAGGTCTTGAAATTAATACTCTTGCTATTATTCCACTAATAACACAACAACATCACCCTCGTGCAATTGAAGCAGCCACTAAATACTTTTTAACCCAGGCCACCGCCGCTGCCATTATCCTCTTTGCCAGCGCAACTAATGCCTGAATAACGGGAGAATGAAATATTCAACAACTCTCTCACCCCCTGGCAACCACCACAATAATGCTTGCATTAGCCCTAAAAGTAGGACTAGCCCCAGTTCACTTCTGACTACCAGAAGTGCTTCAAGGACTAAACCTCACCACCGGACTAATTCTATCAACATGACAAAAACTCGCACCCTTCGTATTGATCATCCAAATCTCCTCAGCTAACCCAAATCTTCTAATCTTTTTAGGACTCCTCTCCACACTAGTGGGGGGTTGAGGAGGACTAAACCAAACACAACTGCGAAAAATCCTAGCATATTCTTCAATCGCTCATCTAGGGTGAATAATTTTAATCCTTAAATTTACCCCCTCACTTACCGTCTTAGCCTTACTCATCTATATTATCATAACCTCCTCAATTTTCCTGACCTTAAAACTAAATAACGCCACCACCATTAACACCCTGGCCACTTCCTGAACGAAAGCCCCGGCCATTACAGCTTTAGCCCCCCTTATTCTACTTTCTCTCGCCGGCCTCCCACCAATAACTGGCTTTATACCCAAATGACTGATTCTACAAGAACTTACCAAACAACAGCTCCCAATAACCGCTACACTAGCCGCTCTATCAGCCCTTCTTAGCCTATACTTCTATTTACGCATTTGCTACGCTATAACCCTAACTATCTCACCAAATACCCTCACTGCCTATACCCCTTGACGCCTCCAAAACTCACAATCCACCCTACTTCTGGCTATACTAGCCACCATAGCCCTTGCCCTTCTTCCTCTTACACCTACAACCCTTGCCCTTCTAACCCCCTAAAGAGGCTTAGGATAATATTAAACCAAGAGCCTTCAAAGCCCTAAATGAGAGTGAGAATCTTTCAGCCTCTGTTAAGACCTGCAGGACTTTATCCCACATCTTCTGCATGCAAAACAGACACTTTAATTAAGCTAAAGCCTTTCTAGAAGGGAAGGCCTCGATCCTACAAAAACTTAGTTAACAGCTAAGCGCTCAAACCAGCGAGCATCCATCTACCTTTCCCCGCCGTTTAAACAACCAGGCGGGGAAAGCCCCGGCAGGCGATTATCCTGCTTCTTAAGATTTGCAATCTTACGTGATGACACCCCGAGACTTGGAAAGGAGAGGACTCTAACCTCTGTTTATGGAGCTACAACCCACCGCCTAACCCTCGGCCACCTTACCTGTGGCAATTACACGCTGATTCTTCTCAACTAATCACAAAGACATTGGCACCCTTTATTTAGTATTTGGTGCTTGAGCCGGCATAGTAGGAACTGCCCTGAGTCTCCTGATTCGGGCAGAACTCAGTCAACCTGGGGCCCTCCTAGGAGACGACCAGATTTACAATGTAATTGTAACTGCACACGCTTTCGTTATAATTTTCTTTATAGTAATACCAATTATGATTGGTGGTTTCGGAAATTGACTTATTCCGCTTATAATCGGGGCCCCCGACATAGCATTCCCCCGAATAAATAACATAAGTTTCTGACTTCTCCCCCCATCCTTCCTCCTCCTCCTTGCCTCATCCGGCGTCGAAGCTGGGGCTGGTACCGGTTGAACTGTTTACCCCCCTCTCGCCGGTAACCTGGCGCATGCCGGGGCCTCCGTTGATTTAACTATTTTTTCCCTTCATTTGGCTGGTATTTCTTCAATTTTAGGTGCTATTAATTTTATTACAACAATTATTAATATGAAACCCCCAGCTATTTCTCAATATCAAACACCGCTTTTTGTGTGGGCTGTATTAATTACGGCTGTCCTCCTACTTCTTTCCCTCCCTGTCCTTGCAGCTGGGATTACGATACTTCTAACAGACCGAAACCTCAATACAACCTTCTTCGACCCCGCAGGAGGGGGGGACCCAATTCTGTACCAACACTTATTCTGATTCTTTGGTCACCCCGAGGTATATATTTTGATTCTTCCAGGATTTGGGATAATTTCACACATTGTTGCCTACTATGCCGGCAAAAAAGAACCATTCGGCTATATGGGCATGGTTTGAGCCATGATGGCAATTGGTCTTCTAGGGTTCATCGTATGAGCCCACCACATGTTTACAGTAGGAATGGATGTTGACACACGAGCTTATTTTACATCCGCTACAATGATTATTGCCATTCCTACTGGTGTAAAAGTATTTAGCTGGCTAGCCACACTTCACGGGGGGTCTATTAAATGAGAAACCCCCCTTCTATGAGCCCTGGGTTTCATCTTTCTATTTACTGTAGGGGGACTAACGGGCATTATTCTAGCAAATTCCTCTCTAGATATTGTTCTACACGACACCTACTACGTAGTTGCTCACTTCCATTATGTCCTATCTATGGGTGCCGTATTTGCCATCGTAGCTGCATTCGTGCACTGATTCCCCCTATTTTCAGGTTATACCCTGCATAGCACTTGAACAAAAATCCACTTCGGAGTAATGTTTGTAGGGGTAAACCTCACCTTCTTCCCACAACACTTCCTAGGCCTAGCAGGAATGCCCCGACGATACTCAGACTACCCTGACGCATATACCCTGTGAAACACTGTCTCCTCAATCGGCTCCCTAATTTCCCTAGTAGCTGTAATTATGTTCCTATTTATTATTTGAGAAGCATTTTCTGCCAAACGAGAAGTTATGTCAGTTGAGCTAACTTCCACGAATGTGGAATGACTTCACGGCTGCCCTCCTCCATACCACACATTCGAAGAACCAGCATTCGTCCAAGTTCAAGCAAACTAACGAGAAAGGAAGGAATCGAACCTCCATACTCTGGTTTCAAGCCAGTTACATGACCACTCTGCCACTTTCTTTATAAGACACTAGTAAAACGGATATTACTTTGCCTTGTCAAGGCAAAATTGTAGGTTAAAACCCTGCGTGTCTTAAGCAACTAGCTAGAATGGCTCATCCCTCACAACTAGGATTCCAAGACGCGGCCTCACCTGTTATAGAAGAACTACTACATTTTCACGACCACGCCCTTATAATTGTCTTTTTAATTAGTACCCTTGTCCTTTACATTATTGTGGCCATGGTAACTACCAAACTCACAAACAAATATATTTTAGATTCACAAGAGATCGAAATTATTTGAACAATCCTTCCAGCAGTTATTCTAATTCTAATTGCTCTCCCATCCCTTCGAATTCTCTACCTCATAGACGAAATCAATGACCCCCATTTAACTATTAAAGCAATAGGACATCAGTGATACTGAAGTTACGAGTATACAGACTATGAGGACCTCGGATTTGATTCTTACATAATCCCAACGCAAGATCTCGCCCCAGGCCATTTCCGCCTATTAGAAACAGACCATCGAATAGTAATTCCTGTAGAATCCCCTATCCGCATTTTAGTCTCAGCCGAAGATGTTCTTCACTCCTGAGCTGTCCCCGCTCTTGGGGTTAAAATAGACGCAGTCCCAGGTCGCCTAAATCAAACAGCCTTTATCACTTCTCGACCGGGGGTATTTTACGGACAATGCTCAGAAATTTGTGGGGCAAACCACAGTTTTATACCTATCGTTGTAGAAGCAGTACCCCTTGAACACTTTGAAAACTGATCCTCACTTATACTAGAAGATGCCTCACTAAGAAGCTAAAACGGGAACAGCGTTAGCCTTTTAAGCTAAAGAATGGTGACCCCCAATCACCCCTAGTGACATGCCTCAATTAAACCCCGCCCCCTGATTTGCTATCCTAGTATTTTCCTGATTAGTATTCTTAACAGTAATTCCCCCAAAAGTATTAAACCACTCATTTCCAAATGAGCCCACAGCACAAAGCACAGAAATACCAAAAACTGAGCCCTGAAACTGACCATGACACTAAGCTTCTTCGACCAATTTATAAGCCCCACACACCTAGGCATCCCCCTTATTGCCCTTGCCCTAACCCTGCCCTGAATTCTTTTCCCATCACCATCACCCCGTTGACTCAACAACCGCCTTCTTACGCTACAAAACTGATTTATTGGCCGATTTACACAACAACTACTACAACCCTTAAATTTAGGGGGACACAAATGAGCAATAATATTCACTTCACTCATGATTTTCCTTATTACACTTAATATGCTTGGCCTCCTCCCATACACTTTTACACCAACCACACAACTTTCCCTTAACATAGGACTTGCAGTCCCTCTCTGACTTGCCACAGTAATCATCGGAATACGAAACCAACCCACAGCTGCTCTTGGACACCTTCTTCCAGAAGGTACCCCTACCCCTCTAATTCCTATTCTAATTATTATCGAAACAATTAGTCTTTTTATTCGCCCCCTGGCCCTAGGAGTTCGGCTCACTGCCAACCTTACAGCCGGCCATCTCCTAATTCAACTTATCGCTACAGCTGCCTTCGTTCTTCTCCCCCTAATACCAACTGTAGCTATTCTCACAGCCCTTCTTCTGTTCCTACTTACACTTCTTGAAGTAGCAGTTGCCATAATCCAAGCCTACGTATTTGTTCTCCTTCTAAGCCTCTATCTACAAGAAAACGTCTAATGGCCCACCAAGCACACGCATTCCACATAGTTGACCCAAGCCCTTGGCCCCTAACAGGGGCAATTGCCGCTCTCCTTATAACATCTGGCCTTGCAATCTGATTTCACTACAACTCAACTATCCTAATAACCCTCGGAATAATTCTTCTCCTCTTAACCATGTACCAATGATGACGAGATATTGTTCGAGAAGGCACATTTCAAGGCCACCACACTCCTCCCGTCCAAAAAGGCTTACGGTACGGAATAATCCTCTTTATTACTTCAGAAGTTTTCTTTTTCCTCGGGTTTTTCTGGGCCTTTTACCACTCAAGCCTAGCACCCACGCCGGAACTTGGCGGCTGCTGACCACCAACAGGCATTACGACCCTAGACCCCTTTGAAGTACCACTTCTTAATACTGCAGTTCTTTTAGCCTCCGGAGTTACAGTTACATGAGCTCACCACAGTATTATGGAAGGAGAGCGGAAACAAGCAATTCAATCCCTTACTTTAACTATTCTACTTGGCTTCTACTTCACCTTCCTGCAGGGAATAGAATACTATGAGGCCCCCTTTACAATTGCCGACGGCGTCTACGGATCCACTTTCTTTGTTGCCACCGGATTCCACGGATTACACGTTATTATTGGATCTACCTTCCTAGCCATCTGCCTTATTCGACAAATTCTATATCACTTCACATCTCAGCACCACTTTGGATTTGAAGCCGCTGCCTGATACTGGCACTTTGTAGACGTTGTCTGACTCTTCCTATATATCTCAATTTACTGATGAGGCTCATATCTTTCTAGTATTAACTTAGTATAAGTGACTTCCAATCACCCGGCCCTGGTTAAAATCCAGGGAAAGATAATGAACTTAATCACAACAGTATTGTTAATTGCAGTGATTTTATCATCTGTCTTAGCCCTCGTCTCCTTCTGACTCCCTCAGATTAACCCAGACACTGAAAAACTATCACCTTATGAGTGCGGCTTCGACCCCCTAGGATCAGCACGCCTCCCCTTTTCTCTACGATTCTTCCTTGTCGCTATTTTATTTTTGTTATTTGACCTAGAAATTGCACTCCTACTCCCCCTTCCCTGAGGAGACCAACTCAATACCCCACTTGATACCTTCTGCTGAGCAACCGCCTTATTAGTGCTTCTTACCCTAGGACTAGCCTACGAATGAACTCAGGGGGGCCTAGAATGAGCAGAATAGAGGATTAGTCTAAAATAAGACATTTGATTTCGGCTCAAAAAACTGTGGTTTAAGTCCACAATTTTCTTATGACTCCCACACACTTTGCATTCTCCTCAGCTTTTATTCTAGGTCTGATAGGACTAGCATTTCATCGAACCCACCTTCTATCTGCCCTTCTTTGCTTAGAAGGAATAATATTATCACTTTTTATTGCCCTCTCTTTATGGGCCCTACAGCTCGAAGCCATCGGATACTCAACCGCACCAATACTCCTTCTAGCTTTCTCAGCCTGTGAAGCCAGTGCCGGGCTTGCTCTACTGGTAGCAACCGCACGAACCCATGGAACAGACCACCTTCAAAATCTAAACCTGCTACAATGCTAAAAGTCCTATTACCAACACTTATGCTATTCCCAACGATTTGATTAGTCCACAAAAAATGACTATGAACAACCACACTGGCACAAAGCCTTATAATTGCCCTAATCAGCCTCTCATGACTAAAACACGCCTCAGAGACCGGATGAACCACCCTTAACCCTTACTTAGGAACAGACCCGCTCTCAACCCCCCTGTTAGTCCTTACTTGCTGGCTCTTACCACTTATAATTCTCGCCAGCCAAAACCACATTTCCCCCGAACCAGAAAACCGACAACGGATATATATTTCTTTACTCACATCACTTCAAGTGTTCTTAATCCTAGCCTTCGGCGCAACAGAAATTATTATATTTTACATTATATTTGAGGCCACTCTTGTCCCTACCCTGTTTGTAATTACCCGATGAGGAAACCAAACAGAACGACTAAACGCGGGTACTTACTTTCTATTTTACACTTTAGCAGGATCTTTACCCCTACTAGTAGCACTCTTACTTTTACAAAATGACACCGGAACTCTCTCCATATTTACACTCCAATATGCCAAGCCCCTCCCCCTTTCAATAATAGGGGACAAGCTATGATGAGCCGCCTGCTTACTAGCATTTTTAGTTAAAATACCCCTCTATGGCGTCCATCTATGACTTCCAAAAGCCCATGTTGAAGCCCCAATCGCTGGCTCTATAGTCCTTGCCGCCGTACTTCTAAAATTAGGCGGTTACGGGATAATTCGAATGATACTCATACTAGAGCCCTTATCTAAAGAACTAGTTTATCCATTTATTATTCTTGCACTTTGAGGTATCGTAATAACCGGCTCTATCTGCTTACGCCAAACAGACCTAAAATCCCTCATCGCTTACTCCTCTGTAAGTCACATAGGCCTTGTAGCTGGGGGAATCTTAATTCAAACCCCGTGAGGATTCTCTGGCGCCCTTATTCTAATAATTGCCCATGGACTTGCATCATCCGCCCTATTCTGTTTAGCAAACACAAATTATGAACGAACCCACAGTCGAACCATACTTCTTGCCCGAGGATTACAAATGGTTCTTCCTCTAATAACCGCTTGATGATTTTTAGCCAACTTAGCTAATCTAGCCCTCCCCCCTCTCCCTAACCTAATAGGAGAACTTTTAATTATCACCTCTTTATTTAACTGATCCTACTGGTCCCTTGTATTAACTGGTGCTGGCACCCTAATTACCGCCAGCTACTCCCTTTACATATTCCTAATAACCCAACGTGGCCCTATTCCTCAACACATATATGCACTAGAGCCCTCCCACACCCGAGAACACCTCCTAATCTCTCTACACCTAATTCCCCTCCTCCTCCTAGTTCTTAAGCCCGAACTGATTTGAGGCTGATGTGCCTGTAGACATAGTTTTAACAAAAACATTAGATTGTGATTCTAAAAATAGGGGCTAATATCCCCTTGTCCACCGAGAGAGGCCCGACGGCAATAAGGACTGCTAATCCCCTATCCCCAAGGTTAAACCCCCTGGCTCACTCGGGCTTTTAAAGGATAACAGCTCATCCGTTGGTCTTAGGAACCAAAAACTCTTGGTGCAAATCCAAGTAAAAGCTATGCACCCAACTGCCCTTATAATAAGCTCAAGCCTCCTGCTAATTTTTATTTTACTCATTTATCCATTAGCTACTACACTCAACCCCGCCCCTCGACAAAGCGATTGAGCCCTATCCCACACCACAACAGCTGTAAAAACAGCCTTCTTTGTTAGCCTTCTCCCCCTTTTTCTATTCCTGAATGAAGGCTCAGAGACCATCATCACAAACTGAAGTTGAATAAATACCCTTACATTTGATATTAACCTCAGCCTAAAATTCGACCACTACTCAATTATCTTTACCCCAATTGCCCTTTACGTAACCTGATCAATCCTAGAATTTGCATCATGATACATACACGCTGACCCAAATATAAACCGATTCTTTAAGTACTTACTACTTTTCCTCGTCGCTATAATTATTTTAGTCACAGCCAACAATATGTTTCAACTATTTATTGGGTGAGAAGGCGTAGGAATCATGTCTTTTCTGCTAATTGGCTGATGGTACGGCCGAGCAGATGCAAACACCGCCGCTCTTCAAGCAGTAATTTACAACCGAGTGGGGGACATCGGCCTGATCTTAAGCATAGCCTGAATGGCTACCAACCTAAACTCCTGAGAAATTCAACAATTATTTGCCTCCTCCAAAGACTATAACCTCACTCTTCCTCTTTTAGGCCTAATCCTTGCAGCTACGGGTAAATCAGCCCAATTTGGACTTCATCCATGACTTCCCTCCGCAATGGAGGGTCCCACGCCGGTCTCTGCCCTACTACACTCAAGCACAATAGTCGTAGCCGGTATTTTTCTTCTTATTCGACTAAGCCCCCTGATAGAAAACAATCAGACGGCCCTCACCACCTGCCTCTGTTTAGGGGCCCTAACTACCCTGTTTACCGCAACCTGCGCCCTAACACAAAATGATATTAAAAAAATTGTTGCTTTCTCCACCTCTAGCCAACTGGGCCTAATAATAGTTACAATCGGCCTTAATCAACCTCAACTAGCGTTCCTCCACATCTGCACACACGCTTTCTTCAAAGCAATACTCTTCCTCTGCTCAGGCTCAATTATTCACAGCCTCAATGACGAACAAGACATTCGAAAAATAGGGGGAATACACCACCTAGCCCCATTCACCTCCTCATGCCTAACAATTGGTAGCCTTGCTCTTACAGGAACCCCATTCCTAGCCGGCTTCTTCTCAAAAGATGCAATTATTGAAGCACTAAACACATCCTACCTCAACGCCTGAGCCCTAACTCTCACACTTCTAGCTACTGCTTTCACGGCCATTTACAGCCTTCGAGTAGTTTTCTTCGTCGCTATGGGCCACCCCCGATTTTCTCCCCTATCACCCATTAATGAAAACAACCCCGCAGTAATTAACCCCATTAAACGACTGGCCTGAGGAAGCATTGTTGCCGGCCTCATTATTACCTCAAACTTCGTACCCTTCAAAACTCCTATTATGACAATACCCCCCCTACTAAAACTAGCAGCCTTAATTGTAACTATCTCCGGCTTCCTAATTGCTCTCGAACTAGCCACTCTTACTAGCAAACAATTTAAAACAGCCCCCCACATTGCCCTACACAACTTCTCCAACATACTTGGGTATTTCCCAAATGTAGTTCACCGCCTAACCCCTAAACTCACGCTAATTATGGGCCAAACTATTGCAACCCAAATAGTAGACCAAGCGTGACTAGAAAAAACAGGCCCAAAAGCAATCGCCTCAGCTAATATTCCAATAGCCACTACAACAAGCAACTCTCAACAAGGACTAATTAAGACTTACCTCGCCCTTTTCCTTCTCACCTTAACCCTGTCCGTACTATTCTTTTCTTATTAAACTGCTCGAAGGGCCCCTCGACTTAAACCACGAGTTAATTCTAAAACCACAAACAGCGCCAACAACAAGACCCAGGCACACACTAACAATATTCCACCCCCAAACGAATATATTATTGCAACCCCGGCAACATCCCCCCGCAGCACCATAAACTCCTTCAACTCATCAACAGTTATTCAAGAAACACCATATCATCCGTCCATAAATAACCCAGCAATCAAAACCACCCCGACCAAATACAACACTACATAACCTACCACTGATCGATCTCCCCAAGAAACCGGAAAAGGTTCCGCCGCTAAAGCAGCAGAATACGCAAATACAACAAGTATCCCCCCTAAATAAATTAAAAACAAAACTAAAGATAAAAAAGAGCCCCCGTAACTTACCAACACCCCGCACCCTAAGCCCGCCGCCAAAACAAGCCCTAGTGCCGCAAAATACGGCGCAGGATTTGATGCAACACCAACTAACCCAAGAACCAACCCAAACAAAAATAAAGACAATAAATAAGCCATAATTCCTGCCCGGACTCTAACCAGGACCAATGACTTGAAAAACCACCGTTGTAAATCAACTACAAGAACAGTAATGGCCAATCTTCGAAAAACTCATCCACTATTAAAAATTGCAAACGACGCACTAGTTGACCTCCCCGCCCCATCAAATATTTCAGCATGATGAAACTTTGGGTCTCTACTAGGCCTATGTCTAGCTACACAAATTCTAACAGGACTTTTCTTAGCCATACATTACACCTCTGACATCGCTACAGCCTTCTCCTCCGTCACCCATATTTGCCGAGATGTAAATTATGGCTGACTAATTCGAAACATACATGCTAACGGAGCCTCCTTCTTTTTTATCTGCATCTACATGCATACTGCTCGAGGCCTTTACTACGGGTCCTACCTCTATAAAGAAACTTGAAATATTGGGGTAGTACTACTTCTTCTAGTTATAATAACTGCTTTTGTTGGTTACGTTCTCCCCTGAGGACAAATGTCATTTTGAGGTGCTACCGTAATTACTAACCTTCTATCTGCTGTTCCCTACGTAGGAAACGCCCTTGTTCAATGAATTTGAGGGGGATTTTCAGTAGATAACGCCACCCTCACCCGTTTCTTTGCATTCCACTTCCTGTTTCCATTTGTTATTGCAGCCATAATCGTAATTCACCTACTCTTCCTCCATGAGACCGGCTCTAACAATCCAGTCGGAATCAACTCAGACGCCGATAAAATTTCATTTCACCCCTATTTTACCTATAAAGACCTTCTTGGCTTCATCATTCTTATAGTAGCCCTAACATCCCTGGCCCTATTTGCCCCCAACCTTCTTGGAGACCCAGACAACTTCACCCCCGCCAACCCCCTTGTTACCCCACCCCACATTAAACCAGAATGATACTTCCTATTTGCCTACGCTATTCTCCGCTCAATTCCTAACAAACTAGGCGGGGTCCTTGCCCTCCTCGCTTCTATCCTAGTTCTCATGTTAGTCCCCATTCTCCATACATCCAAACAACGAGGCCTGACATTCCGACCTTTAACACAACTCTTGTTTTGAACTTTCGTAGCAGACGTCCTTATCTTAACCTGAATCGGGGGAATACCCGTAGAACACCCATTCATTATTATTGGCCAAGTAGCCTCCCTTCTTTACTTCCTACTTCTACTATTTTTAGTTCCGCTAGCAGGATGGCTAGAGAACAAAGCCCTTAAATGAGCCTGCCCTAGTAGCTCAGCACCAGAGCATCGGTCTTGTAATCCGAAGGCCGGAGGTTAAAACCCTCCCTAGTGCTCAAAGAGAAGAGATTTTAACTCTCACCCTCGGCTCCCAAAGCCGAAATTCTAAATTTAACTACCCTTTGACGACATGGAGCGGGCGCATAACGCGCCCCCACGCGCCTCCCATGTTTTGTCTTACTAACATTTCTATCGGACATATATATGTATTATCACCATATCTCGAATTTAACCATTCATTCACAACATAGCACGACGGTAAACATAACCCATAAAATGGTCATTAAAATTTATAGTAAGTTAACACGTCCCCATTGGAGAACTACCAAAAACTTATTTAATGGAATTCATATTATCGACCCACCATATTAACACATAAACTTACTTAATGTAGTAAGAGCCCACCAAGGAGTGATTTCTAAATGCTTATCATTCGTGAGGGTCAGGGACAAATCTCGTGGGGGTCGCACTTAGTGAACTATTCCTGGCATTTGGTTCCTATTTCAGGGCCATAAACAGATTCATCACTCACGCAAAGCTCCTTCTTCCAGGCATAAGTTAATGGTGGCGTACTATACTTGCATCACCCAGCATGCCAGGCATTCAAGCCAGGGGGTAAGGGGTTCTCTTTTTTTTCTTTCCTTTCATTTTACATTTCAGAGCGCATACGAAGGTTAACAGTCAAGGTTGCACTAGCCCTTGGCCGCCCGTAAATGTCATGCATGGTGGAAAGATAATCAATAAAGAACCACAAGTATAGAATTCATGTGCATAAGGGTGTCTTTTTTCTCCTAACTTCTCTATGATGCCCCCCGGTTTTCGCGCGTAAACCCCCCTACCCCCCTTCGCCCCTGAGATTACTATCATCCTGTAAACCCCCCGACAAACAGGAAAACCTCTAGAAGCGCTTTTAGCGTTTTCAGCTCATTGTAATTACAATATTTTAATATTGCATGTA